TTTATGTATAGACTAGGCGAGTTAATAGACGAGATTTTCCAAAAAAAAAATGTTCTTCTTCCTATTCCTAGGAGAAAAGAAATTTTTCTTTTCTCAATGTGAATTTGACGTAACATGACAAATTAGTTTTATTTTATTTATTTATTATTATTATTTTTTTTTTTTTTTTTTCATTTTTATTGATAGTTTTTATTCACTTTAATATTCGATTTTTATTCACTTTAGAGAGTTCTATCATAATCATATATAGTGAAGTAATACTCCGGGTTGTTACAAACAAAAAGCAAAAGMAAATTATTTTTACCACTCAGTACCTACTCATTATTAGTTAATAAATAACCCTAATGATTGGATTTCTATGCTTATTCTGAGAGGAAATGAAATATTCAAATGATTTTTCATCGAATGACTATTCATCTATTTATTTTGATGTACATAGTGGTGAGAAAGCTCTATGGAAAAATGGTGGTTCAATTCGATGTTATCCAATGTGGAGTTAAAATACAGGTGTATGCTAAGTAAATCAATCGATAGTTTTGGTCCTATTGAAAATATCAGTGTAAGTGAAGACAAAATTCTAAATGATACAGATAAAAATACAGATGATTGGGGGAATAGTGAGAGTTCTAGTTACAGCAGTGTTGATCGTTTAGCCGGGGGCAGGGGTATTCGGAATTGCAGTGCTGATGACACTTTGTTAGTTCGGGATAGTAATAGGGGTAGTTATACCATATATTTTGATATGGAAAATCGAATTTTTGAGATTGACAACGATCATTCTTTTATGAGTGAACTAGAAAGTTCTTTTTCTAATTATTTGAAGTCTAGTTATTTGAATACTAGTTATTTGAATAATAGGTCTAGTAGGGACGACTCCCGCTATGATTATGATACTAAATATAGGTGGAATAATTACATCACTAGTTGTATTGATAGTCACCTTCATTCTCAAATCTGCATTGATAGTTATATTTTAAGCGGCAGTGACAATTCCAGCGAAGGTTACGTTTATAGTTCCATTTTTGGTGAAAGTGGAAACAATAGTGAAAACGCAAGGTCCAGTCTAAGAACTAGCACGAAGATTAGGGATTTTATTAGAAGGGAAAATTCTCACGATCTTGATGTAACTCAAAAATACAGACATTTGTGGGTTCAATGCGAAATTTGTTATGGATTAAATTATAAGAAAATTTTGAAATCAAGAATGAATATTTGTGAACAATGTGGATATCATTTGAAAATGAGCAGTTCAGATAGAATTGAACTTTTGATTGATCCAGGTACTTGGGATCCTATGGATGAAGACATGGTATCTCGGGATCCCATCGAATTTCATTCGGAGGGCGAACCTTATAAAGGTCGTATTGATTCTTATCAAAGAAAGACAGGATTAACCGAAGCCATTCAAACAGGTATAGGTCAACTAAATGGCATTCCCGTAGCAATTGGGGTTATGGATTTTCAGTTTATGGGGGGTAGTATGGGATCCGTAGTAGGCGAGAAAATCACTCGTTTGATCGAGTATGCTGCCAATAAGTTTTTACCTCTTATTCTAGTGTGTGCTTCCGGGGGAGCGCGTATGCAAGAAGGAAGTTTGAGCTTGATGCAAATGGCTAAAATATCTTCCGCTTTATATGATTATCAATCGAATAAAAAGTTATTTTATATCTCAATCCTTACATCACCTACGACTGGGGGCGTGACGGCGAGTTTTGGTATGTTAGGGGATATCATTATTGCTGAACCCAACGCACACATTGCATTTGCAGGTAAAAGAGTAATTGAACAAACATTGAATAAGACAGTACCTGAAGGTTCACAAGCAGCTGAATTTTTATTCCATAAGGGTTTATTCGATTCAATCGTACCACGTAATCTTTTAAAGGGCGTTCTGAATGAGTTATTTCAGCTCCACGCTTTCTTTCCTTTGAATCATAAATTGAATCATAAATCAAGTAGATCTTTAACTTAATTAAATTATTTAAATTATTTTCGTTCTTTTTATTTCTTTATTTCGGGCAAACAAGTATTTATTTATTGGAATTCAAGGAAAAATCGGAAAAATGGTTTTTTTTGTGACATAACATAAGAGTCAATTTAGAATAGAAGGACATGCAGATAATTTTTTTTTTACCCATATTTATGATTACTCCTAATTTCGATTCCTGATTATTGCTAATCTCTATCAACAAGGTAAAAGAACAAAAATTCTTTCTTACACGAAATTGTTCTTAAATTGGGTAAGGTAAATAAAAAAGAAAATGAATTTCATTTTCTTTTCTTACCTATCCCTATATATAGAAATATGCAAAATATAGAGTCTTGTATATTTCTATATCTCGCATATTTCTATATATAGACTGTCGCGCAAGAATACTCTTTTTTTTATTATTATTATTAAATTTAAATAAAGTTAAATTAGAAAATGAAAATTATTAATTATTTATAATTATAAGACAAGAAAAAGATAAAAGAATAACAAAGCTTATCCCACAAATATTTTATGTAGAAACACATATATTTCATGTAGAAAAATAAATAAGTCTATTTAGTTAGTTTTACACTACTTACACTTTATTATATATAGTTATTTCCATATACTTAGTATAATTATAATGATTATAAGATATCTTTCTAACATAACAAAACAATATTATATATGAATAGGTAAAAATATTAATATAACAATTTAATAATTTAATAACAGTTAATTTAATAACAATTAAAAATTCAATATAAGAATAAAAAATAGGTACAAATATTAAATCGAGGTGCCCATTTCTATGACAATTCTCAACAATTTCCCCTCTATTTTTGTGCCTTTAGTGGGGTTAGTATTTCCGGCAATTGCAATGGCTTCTCTATTTCTTTATGTTCAAAAAAACAAGATTTTTTAGATCCGATGGGGGGAAATTTCATCTATTTTTTTTTTTTCAAGACTTAGACTTGGATCATAACACAGATATCTATTTAGTATAATAGGGTATACCATACAACTTCCTTCAAACAGAAAGGAAAGGATTCTTAATTTCTATAGGCATAAAGATGATATATGAGTAAATGGTCGATTTGAAAATAAATTACGATCGGATACTTAAACTAACTGTAAAGCCAATATATCCGTATGTGTGGAGATAGGGAATCATCTGAGGGGTTTTCTAGTTTTTTAGATTTACGGAATTGGATGAATTTTTCCTAACGATTCACATCAGAATAGCGCGAGTTGATGAAAATGACTTCGGAAACAAAAAAAAGTACAGTCAAATTCGTTTTGGCTAGTCTCCCACTTCCAATAAAATGCAACTGGATCTAGTATGAATTGGCGATCAGAATGTATATGGATAGAACTTATAGCGGGGTCTCGAAAAACAAGTAATTTCTGCTGGGCCTTTATACTTTTTTTAGGTTCATTGGGATTTTTATTGGTTGGGATTTCCAGTTATCTTGACAGAAATTTGATATCTTTATTTCCGTCTCAGCAAATAATTTTTTTTCCACAAGGAATCGTGATGTCTTTCTATGGGATCGCCGGTTTATTTATTAGTTCTTATTTGTGGTGCACAATTTTGTGGAATGTGGGTAGTGGGTATGATCGATTTGATAGAAACGAGGGAATAGTATGTATTTTTCGTTGGGGCTTTCCCGGAAAAAATCGTCGCATCTTACTCCGATTCCTTATGAAAGATGTTCAGTCTATCCGAATAGAAGTTAAAGAGGGTATTTATACTCGGCATGCCCTTTATCTGGAAATCAAAGGACAGGGGGTCATTCCTTTGACTCGTACTGATGAGAATTTGACTCCACGAGAAATTGAGCAAAAAGCAGCAGAATTGGCCTATTTTTTGCGTGTACCGATTGAAGTATTTTGAAATGAACTAAAGAATGACCATTTTTTTAGCAAGAATGAAAAATCCAAGAGTCTCCCTCTTTTTTTTTTTCTTTTTTTTAGAGTATAAGTTAAAGTTAACGGTTATTTCGTCACAATGCTGATGAACCAAAGAAGATGGATATTAATTATATCTATACAGAACATTTATAAAAAAAAGCTTTTTTTGTCCGCAAACCAACCCTTTCTTTTATGCGTATGTAAAGTCATTAAATTCAGTAAAAAAAAATAACTAACAAATTTAAATACTAGACTGATCTCAGAGATCAAAACAAAACATTTCAGAATAATAGATAGAATAAAGAAATTTTTTGAAATTGATACGTTAGATATGGATCGATCATATCTTGTATATTATCTCTACTTTATTTTTGTCAATCGACTCCTCTTTTTTATCTTTTTTATTCCTTAATAAGCAAAGGATTGGAAGACTTAAAATTATAACCCTTCCATCTTATTTTTCTTTTTCCATTTACTTTTGATTATCACACCATTCTTCATAAATTTCTCTTAATTACTCCCGCAGCTATGGGCAGTTGACCGATTTTTTTTTTTCAAAATATTTGCTATTTTTTTTGGTCGAAAGGTATTCTTTTATCTCGAAAGCCTAATTTGATTTGAAGTGACTCTTTTGAGCATTCATCGAAAAAAGAGAATTGCTTTGAATTTTTAAGCAATTGGGATATTTGGAAACAATATTATTTTTCTTCATTCGTGTACTCTTTCTCCTTCTTTGGCTATTTCTGTATTCTTTCTAAATTTAAGGACTAACCAATGACTGACAAATAAAAAACGCGGAATGGGTTCAGAGATTTGAAGCCTTGTAATAGAACTTATAATTGATCGAAATATTAAATCGGATAATATTAAATCGGATAAAGTCGACGAATGAGATGGGTTCATTAAAAATTCACATACAAAACAATGAAAAAAAAAAAGCATTCTCTCCGTTTCTATATCTTATATCTATAGTCTTTTTGCCCTGGTTAATCTCTTTTTCATTTAATAAAAGTCTGGAATCTTGGATGATTAATTGGTGGAATACCAGTAAATCCGAAACCTTTTTTAATGATAGGCACGAAAAGTTTATTCTAGAAAGATTCATAGAATTAGAGGAACTCTTCTTTTTTGACGAAATGATAAAGGAATACCCGGAAACACATCTACAAAAGTTTCATAGCATAATCCACAAAGAAACGATACAATTGATCAAGATACACAATGAGGATCGTATCCATACGATTTTTCGCTTCTCGACAAATATAATCTCTTTCCTTATTCTAAGTGGTTATTCTATTCTAGGTAATGAAGAACTTCTTAGTCTTAATTCTTGGGTTCAAGAATTCCTATATAATTTAAGTGACACAATAAAAGCTTTTTCTATTCTTTTAGTAACTGATTTATGTATAGGATTCCATTCACCCCACGGTTGGGAACTAATGATTGGCTCCGTCTACAAAGATTTTGGATTTGCTCATAACGATCAAATTATATCGGGACTTGTTTCCACCTTTCCAGTTATTCTCGATACAATTTTTAAATATTGGATTTTCCGTTATTTAAATCGTCTATCTCCGTCACTTGTAGTGATTTATCATTCAATGAATGACTGAAAGATGATCCATCAATCCAATTAAAATGTTTCTTATTTTGTACAGTTCAAAATCGTATTTTTTTATACAATTATTTTCCATCTAAGAGTTTCGGATTCTTCTCATATTTTAGAATTTGTAAAAATTGTTCAGTAAATAACAGCATCGTGGATGGGGAACTCGCCTAGTGCCCTACCTAATTTTATTGTAGAAATTTTTTGGATCAACGATTGGACCATGCAAACTAGAAAGACCTTTTCTTGGCTAAAGAAAGAGATTATTCGTTCCATTTCCGTATCACTCATGATATATATAATAACTCCGGAATCCATTTCAAACGCATATCCCATTTTTGCACAGCAGGGTTATGAAAATCCACGCGAAGCAACTGGCCGTATTGTATGCGCCAATTGTCATTTAGCTAATAAGCCCGTAGAAATTGAAGTTCCACAAGCGGTACTTCCGGATACTGTATTTGAAGCAGTTGTTCGAATTCCTTATGATATGCAACTGAAACAAGTTCTTGCTAATGGTAAAAGGGGAGCTTTGAATGTGGGGGCTGTTCTTATTTTACCCGATGGATTTGAATTAGCCCCCCCCGAACGTATTTCGCCAGAGATGAAAGAAAAGATGGGTAATCTATCTTTTCAGAGTTATCGCCCCACTAAAAAAAATATTCTTGTGATAGGGCCTGTTCCGGGTCAGAAATATAGTGAAATAACCTTTCCTATTCTTTCTCCGGACCCCGCTACTAAAAAAGATGTTCACTTCTTAAAATATCCCATATATGTAGGTGGAAACAGAGGAAGGGGTCAGATTTATCCCGACGGGAGCAAGAGTAACAATACGGTTTATAATGCTACAGCGGCAGGTGTCGTAAGCAGAATTATACGAAAAGAAAAGGGAGGGTACGAAATAACCATAACAGATGCGCCCGAGGGGCGTCAAGTGGTTGATATTATCCCTCCAGGACCAGAACTTCTTGTTTCAGAGGGTGAATCCGTCAAACGTGATCAACCATTAACGAGTAATCCTAATGTGGGCGGATTTGGTCAGGGAGATGCAGAAATAGTACTTCAAGACCCATTACGTGTTCAAGGACTTTTGTTCTTTTTTGCATCTGTTATTTTGGCACAAATCTTTTTGATTCTTAAAAAGAAACAGTTTGAAAAGGTTCAATTGTCCGAAATGAATTTCTAGATATGCCGATTTATAAAATTCAAGTTATTAAAAAAAAAAACAAAATTCTAAGAAGAATTTTTTGATCATCAAAAAAAAATTGTTAAAATTGTTTTTGTTTCTATTCTTTTTATATAATACCAGATTATATTAGATTATATCAGATTTTTTTTTTAGAAATTCCTTGTACTACATTTCTAGTCATAGTATGTATATTGGTAATTGGTAAAAAGACTAGTTGATTTTATCCCTTTTATTTGTTTTCTTTTTTTTAATCTAAACTAGAGCGGTGTGATTGTATCCCTATTGTCAGACTTAATTGTCATAGAATCTATAAATAGCTTTTCTATTCTGATAGAATCAAATTCAACTAGATACTAAGCATAAGATAAGGAAGCGGAAAAGTAAAGGCGAAATAAGGAAAACAAAGAATTCTAGGAGGTATTATTTCTAATCGTTTTCCTAGTCTTCGGCACAAGAAAAGAAATTGTCTACACCTCTTTCTTGTGTCGAAATAATAATGATTCTTGATCCCACTCATTAAAGATTTGAATTCTTAGTTCATATATTTTTTTTTTCAGGTTCATGATAACCTTGCTTTATACTTTCCTTTAGAAAGGAAAATTTGTTTAGCTTTACTGAATGGAATTTTTTTGATTGAATATCAGAAAAAGGGGCAGTCCCCCCTTTTTTTTTATTTATACGACTAAAGTATTATGTTTATTAAGAACTCGGCGGGCCCCCTCGAATCAGATTGAGAAAAAAAAAAGGGGGGGCCCACTGCATTCTTATGCTTTCGGGTCTACAACTCAGTTCATCCTATTACTACAAGGATGAGCCCAA